ATTTCAATGCTATTTTGTTTTTTTGGACTTTATCCAATTTATCGTGAAAAGTAAAGGGGGATAAAGGAACCATATGTTGATTGTCCTCTAAAGGTAAGTTTTCGTCGTCCTTATATAAAAAGGGAATAAATAAATCAATCAAATTCCGGGAGGCTTCATGAAGTGCTTCTTTCGGAGTTAAACTGCCATTTGTCCATATTTCGAGAAACAGTATCTCTTGTTTTTCATTCCCATTTCCATAGGAATGAATACTATGATTCACATTTCGAACAGGCATGAATACAGCATCTATAGGATAACTTCCATCTTGAAAGTTATGTGGCATCTTTATAAAATATCCGCGATTTCTTTCAATTTCTAATCCAATATGCAAATTAATTGGTTCTGTCAACCTAGCTATATGTTGTGTATTGTCGACAATTTCTACATAAGGTGGTAAGATGATATCTCGAGCAGTTACATATCCAGGACCCCTAACACAAATAGACGCGTCACAAGTTCCATACAGATTACTTCTCAATACAATTTCTTTCAAATTCATTAGAATTTCGTGGGCCGATTCTTGAATACCCGTTAGACTAGAATATTCGTGGAAGACATTCTCGGATTTTACACGTGTGATACATGTTCCTTCTATTTCTCCAAGCAAAGCTCTTCGCATCGCAATGCCTATTGTGTCGGCTTGTCCTTTCATAAGTGGAGACAGAATAAATCGACCATAATAAAGGCGTTTACTGTCTGTTCTTGATTCAACACACTTCCACTGTAGTGTCCGAGTAGATACTTTTACTTTCTCTCGAACCATAGTAATAATATTTTTTTTTTGATTAAATTATTTATTTCTCTTGTTTCTATTGAAATAGATTCACTGTTTATTTCTACACACGTCTTTTTTTCGGAGGTCTACAGCCATTATGTGGCATAGGGGTTACATCCCGTACAAAAGTTAATAGGATACCACTTCTACGAATAGCCCGTAATGCGGCGTCTCTTCCGAGACCGGGACCTTTTATCATGACTTCTGCTCGTTGCATACCTTGATCTACTACCGTACGAATAGCATTTGCTGCTGCAGTTTGAGCGGCAAAGGGTGTCCCTCTTCTCGTACCCTTGAATCCACAAGTACCGGCTGAGGACCAGGAAACCACCCGACCCCGTACATCTGTAACTGTGACAATGGTATTATTAAAACTTGCTTGAACATGAATAACTCCCTTTGGTATTTTACGTGCACTTTTACGTGTACCAATACGTACATTTCTACGTAAACCAGTTCTCGGTATAGCTTTTGCCATATTGTATCATCTCATAAATATGAGTCAGAAATATATGGATATATCCATTTCATGTCAAAACAGATTCTTTATTTGTACGCTGAGCCCTTTAGTGAATCTGATTATCCCTTTATCCTTGTCTTTGTTTATGTCTTGGGTTGGAACAAATTACTCTAATGCGCCCCTGTCTACGAATTAGACGACATTTTTCACAAATTTTACGAACAGAAGCTCTTATTTTCATATTTGTTATTCCTTATCTTAATTCTGAATCTACTTCTTGGTAGAAAATAAGTTTCTTGAAATTTTTAATCTCGAATCATGTTGAATAAAAATCACCTAATCTTTCGAATCCTTGTTTCGGAGTCGATAAATTATACGTCCTCTGGTTGAATCATAACGACTTACTTCAATTTTGACTTTATCTCCGGGTAGTATCCGTATAAAACTACGCCGGATCTTTCCCGAAACATAACCTAGAATCAGATCCTCATTATCTAACCGAACCCGGAACATGCCATTGGGAAGCGATTCAGTAATTAAACCTTCATGAATCCATTTTTGTTCTTTCATTCCAGGTAAAGCCCCCTTGTGGTATCAACTAATGGAAGAGAAACGATATTAGACAACTCACCCCCCCTTTCTTTTTCTTTTTTTTTTTATAGGAAGAGGTTTCGGATTTCATTTGGATATTAAATGGATTACCATATATAACATAAAATTTCTCCGCCGATTCCTTCTAGTCGAGCTTCCCGATCTGTCATTATACCTCGAGAAGTGGAAAGAATTACAATACCCATTCCACCTAAAATTCTAGGAATTCGTTGAGAGTTAGAATAGATTCGTAGACCGGGTCGGCTGATCCGTTTTAAATTTAACAAATTTCTATAAGGTCTTTTCCTATTCCTGCTATGTTGCAGGGTTAAAACCAAAAAATTTTTGTTTTTTTCTCGATGTTTTCTGGCGTTTTCGATAAAACCTTCTCGGAAAAGTATTTTAACAATATTTTCGGTAATATTAGTAGATGCTATGCGAACAACTCTTTTTCTATCCATATCAGCATTTCGTATAGAGGTTATTATCTCAGCAATAGTGTCTCTGCCCATGATGAACTAAAACTTTTGGCGTCCCAAAATTGGATATAATTAACATGTTTTTCTTTTTTTTTTTTGTTTATGAATATAAAATTTTCAAGGTATATGCGCGAAACACAAGCTACGAATTAATCTAGTTCTTAATCTATTTCCTTTTCTTTTCCCTTCAAATACCCCAAAGATTCAGATCTCTTTTTTATAATACTTCGGGAGCTAATGAAACTATTTTAGTAAAATTTAATTGTCTCAATTCGCGGGGGATTGCCCCAAAAATTCGAGTTCCTTTTGGATTTCCTTCTTGATCAATCACAACTGCAGCATTGTCATCATATCGTATTATCATACCGCTGTCACGTTTAAGTTCTTTACAGGTACGAACAATTACAGCTCTGACTACTTCTGATTTTTCTAGGGGCATATTTGGTACTGCTTCTTTGATCACAGCAACAATAACGTCACCAATATGAGCATACCGGCGATTACTAGCTCCTATGATTCGAATACACATCAATTTTCGAGCCCCGCTGTTATCCGCTACATTTAAATGGGTCTGAGGTTGAATCATATAAATTTTTGAATCTATTCTTCCAATGCAAAGGATGAAGAAAATAAAAGAAATATTGTTTGTCTAAGTTTAAAAAAGAAATAGGTGATTTTGTTTCATCCCCAAGACCCATTTCTGTACGTTCTACATTTTTATCCCGAAATGATAAATTGAGTTCGTATAGGCATTTTGGATGCTGCTATTAAAATAGCCCTTTTAGCTATATTTTCAGTTACTCCACCCATTTCATATAGTATTCGCCCCGGTTTAACAACAGCTACCCAATATTCAGGGGATCCTTTCCCCGAACCCATACGTGTTTCAGCAGGTCTTACTGTAACTGGTTTGTCTGGAAAGAGACGGACCCATATTTTTCCACCACGGCGTGCATTTCGTGTCATTGCCCGGCGACCTGCTTCGATTTGTCTCGATGTGATCCAAGCGGGTTCAAGTGCCTGAAGAGCATATTTACCGAAACAAATATGATTACCTCGATAAGACATTCCCTTCATTCTTCCTCTGTGTTGTTTACGGAATCTAGTTCTTTTGGGGTTATAGTTGATGGTTGTTTCCAAATTCCATCTCTACTACAGAACTGGACGTGAGGGTTTCTTCTCATCCAGCTCCTCGCGAATAAAAGGATTCGAAATAGAATTTCAATTAATTTGAATAGCTATTAGAACATTTTTAGAAAAATTTTATTTTTTTCTAAGGTCCTAATAAATCTTTATTGTCTTTTGTCCTTTATACGAGTTTACCAATTAAAAAAATAAGGTTTTCGCGGGCGAATATTGACTCTTGCAATCTCTATTTGAGTCCTAGCACTTGTTAGTCACTTTTCCGAATAGATGAATTGGTTTCCGGTTAATTTCGCCATCCTAACTAGTGAATTATTAAGATTCGTTTCTTTAATAAAAAATTTTGCATTCACAGGTTCCTTCGTTTCCACCACTTCGTACTAAATGATTAGGTCAGAATTCTACAATGGAGCTCATAATCCAATTTATTCTTGAGTCAACCTTCTTAGTCTTTATTGACTCGAAGCTCTTGAGTTTTTTCTTTTCTTCTATGAAGAAAGAAATTCATGAAATATTTCATTATGTATGAATCAATTAGTATTGATGCTTTATTACACTGTCTTTTATGAGATGACTCATAGACCGTCCATATTGGAATTCTATATCATTGCGATTTTTTTCTCTCTTTCTCTCATCCTTCCATTTATCCACACCTTTCTTCTGTAATTTTTCTTTAAATTTAAAAAAGTTCAAGTTTAATTATTTCAGTTGCTACAAAGATATGACTGATTTAACATATCTTGACTGGTTCTTTAGATCCAGATAATATGAAGTGATGGATCGGTTTTCATACTATCGGGCCGGTCTTTTGTAACCCTAACCCTAAAAAAACCAACGAGTCACACACTAAGCATAGCAATTGTATCAAAACAAAAAGTCAATTGAATTTTTATTCAACCCCATAGAATTAAGAATTAGTTTGATTGGTAGGAAAAAGAATGAACGAGTTTTCCTCTTTTCCTTCTATCAAAATGGATAGAAGGAAAAAACAAGGAAAGTTTTATTATTCCTCTTCCTTGTCTATAAAAATCCAAATTTTGATGCCCAAGACCCCATAGATAGTCCGAACTGTATAGGAACAATAATCTATTTTAGCTCGAATGGTTTGTAGGGGAACCCTGCCCTCTCTGATCCATTCGACACGGGCAATTTCTTTTCCGTCGATACGCCCTGCAATTTGTACTTGAATTCCTTTTGTATCCGCTTGTTCAGTTAATTCAATAGCCTTTTTCATTGCTTTTCGAAATGAAACTCTATTCTTTAATTGTCCGGCTATAAATTCTGCAAGAATATTAGGGTTTCCATAAGGCTTTGCAATTCTTGTGATAGCAATGTTAAGTTTTCGGTTCACATAATGAAATTTTTTTTGTAGATTTATCTGTAATTCTTCGACCCCTCGCGGTCTACTTTCTATTAATAACTTTGGGAATCCCATAAAGATTATGACCTGGATCAAATCGATTCTTTTTTGAATCTCTATATGCGAAATGCCCTCCGCGCCGGAGGATAT